CAACTCCATATTTGGAATGAAATGTATGAACTACGTTTGAACGGAGGAATAAAGAGAATTTTCTACTTAAATTGGAAGTTGCAACAGATCAAAATGGAAAGGAATTGATAAAACAGTCCTAGAAACAGAATTCTGTCACTTAGACTTATTAAAGTTAAAGTCATAAGGTTTTGTATATAATAGCAAAACAAAAAGGATTTCAATTATACCATTATTATGATATTACATATTTGAATTTGAGAAAAATAAAAGGATTCGGTATTTGGGAGATAAATACAAAGACAGAAAAATCAGAAACAACATAGGATCCATTTTTTTAGCACTTAACCGTCTTTATGTTAGAGATTTCGTTATTCAAAAAAAAAAAAAAACGATTCGCAGAGAAAAGAAATATTTCTACTTTACTTTACTGATTTTTGAATAGAATATGATTTGAAGTGTATAAGAAGGGTTGCACTTATTAAACACGTATGCGGATAGCTATAATATCCGACTTCTCTTTTATTGCTGGTTCTATTCGGGACAGTCCGGGTCGTGTTCTATCAAAAGAGAATTTCTATTTAATGCAAAATTGAAGTGAAGTAGGATAATTTTCTGATAATTACCTATAGACAATATATCTAAATAATAGATATCTGTGTAACAATTTATGTTCTGGGGTTTACATATACTGATATGTTTTGTTATAATTGAAATTGAGAAGGATTTTTTGATTGAAAAAATAAATACTGATTAGTTCTGTCTCAATTTGTATTTTCTTATGTCATTAGGAAAACACAATTTGCGATTCAAATCCCAGAATTGTCATTAATTCGAACTAAGCAGTCAATAGTTAATGGTTCAAGTTTGTCGGCTGAAAATCCACATTTGATTTCTCAATAGAAAAGCCAGAGAATGTTTTTAGCATTGTGGATTTTCCAATACTATACAATCAATCGAAGGGATGGATAAAATCCAAAAAGGGTGTTTCTTTTAGGAAAAGAATTAAGGAAAACAGGAGTCAAAATCCAAGTACAATAAAACTTCAGCAATCTGGGAAAATTTTCATCTATTTTGTATTATTTTGGCGGCATGGCCGAGTGGTAAGGCGGGGGACTGCAAATCCTTTTTCCCCAGTTCAAATCCGGGTGTCGCCTGATCAACAAAAAAACTCGAAATCTCTTTTTCTCTTCGGTTCCGCTTATAGAACTCGCAGAATTCTTCCCCGTTAGAAGCAGAGGAAACAGACTGTTAATGCTTTGTTGATTCTAAGCATGTGGTCTGAGGGTTTTCTAAACAAAAAGAGTGTGAATGCTCATTCGCATCTAGGATTCAAGGAAATATTCGAATCTACTGGTAGAGGGTCTATCAAGACTTCACGATTCCCTTCTATTACTAAGGGAGTGTCTAATGACTGGATCTTGAATCAGATTGTAGAGCCTGAATAGGAAATCTGATTCAATTAAGAGTTTTGGAAGGAGGTGCAATATACGACGGACTCGCGAGAATCTCCGAGTGCTCAGGTATCCAACCAATATTAGATTGGATTGATAATTGACTTTTATAGAAAAAGGGGCAAACAGAAAGAATTTCTTTGCGGCAACCCCTAGACAAGCCCCCTCTTTCAGAGCGATAATGGGGAAGGGGGGTACCGGATCAAATGGGGAAATAGAGGTCTGTAATAGATAGAGATTTCTGGTTTTTCGGGATTTCTCCCTTGTCTGTTTTTACTTACTAAGGTCAACAAAACAAAAAAAGAATAGGCCTTATTATTCTTATTCCTACATGTTCCCATTCCCTTCGGGTCTTACTACGTATTTTGCTTGTGTTTAATCTTTCCCGATTCGAAATCATAATCGATTTATTGGATTGGTTTCTCGATAGTGTTCGGTCAGAATCCCTTTTTGACTCTGCGCCATGGATTCCACTATTATTAGGGAGGAATAATGGAAAAATTCCTTCGTATTTATAGAGATAGGGGACATAATTCACATGGATATAGTAAGTCTCGCTTGGGCTGCTTTAATGGTAGTCTTTACATTTTCCCTTTCACTCGTAGTGTGGGGAAGAAGTGGGCTCTAGAAGTACTACTAATTGAGTTGAGGAATCAAACCGTATCAATTGTTTTATAGATCGTTCTGCAACGCGTTTTGAACTATTTAAAATCAAAATCTCTGAATTTCGAATCCCATTGGACTCCAATGGAGTTATCTATGATATGAATCATACTCTTTCTCTCAAAGAGATATTTCAGTGATTCCCGTGTTTGTATTTCGAAAAGAAAGGGATTCCGATGATTGGAAATTTCTTCTAACCTAAAATTCTTCCGAAATTTTCTATTTCAATCAATGGAATGAGCTCTTACTATCTTTATAGATAGATACTGAGAAAGACTAGACTTTTTTTTTATTTCTTTCCCTCTTTATTGTTCAAAGAAGAAGACGTTTTGTTAAGTGTATACGCACTTTCTATGAGAAATGATATAGAGATAGTGGTTGTCTAATGAGAGACTATGCAATAA